TTTATTTTCTATCAAAATTATTATTATTAAATAAATAAAGTAATGAAATTGGTTTAGGAATTGATTAATTAAGTTTCATTCACAAAATTTGTTTATTAATTATAATACTGTAATTTAAAATTTTCTTTTATATAAATTCTTTAATTTATTATTTAAATATATATATATATAAATATTTAATTATATTATTAAATTATATATATATATAAATTATTATTTAATTAATATAATATTTATAATAATTTTTTATTTAATTGAATATTAAAAATTTATTATATATATTATATTTATAATTATATTATAAAAAATAAAGAAATAAGATTAATAAATATATATATAAATATTATTTATAAAAAAAAAAAAAAAAAATCTATATGAAATAATTTAAAAATAGATAAAAATTTATGATTTACAAATTTTATTTAAAGTTTAATTTACATGTAAATTTTAGTATGAATTTTATTATATTTAAAAAATATAATAATTAATTTACAGTAATTAAAATTAAAAATTTAAGAAATTAAGATTTAGTAATATATTAATAAATAACAAATTTTGTGCCAGCAGTTGCGGTTATACAAAAATTTAAATAAATTTTATTAGTAAAAATAAATAATTTAATTTAAATTAAATTTAAAATTATTAAGTGAAATTTTAATTTTAATAAAATTTATTTAAAAATTATGAATTAAAAAATTTTATTAATAGACTAGGATTAGATACCCTATTATAAAAAATTAATTTTTAATACTAAAATAGTAAATAATTATTTATTGAAACTTAAATAATTTGGCGGTATTTTAGTTCATTTAGAGGAATCTGTCTATTAATTGATAATCCACGAATAATCATATTTAATTTAAAATTTTATATATCGTTGTTAAAAAAATATTTTTAAAAAATAATAATATTTAAAAATTTAGAAAAAAAATTAATTCAGATCAAGATGTAGATCATAATTAAAATTTAAGATGGATTACAATATAAAAATATAAATGGAAAATAATTTGAAATAATTATTAGAAAGTGGATTTAAATGTAATTTTAAATAATTTTTTAAAATGATTAAAAATTGAAATATGTACATATTGCCCGTCACTTTCATTTAAAAATTGGAATAAGTCGTAACAAAGTAGAGGTACTGGAAAGTGTTTCTAGAAAGACAAATTAGAGCTTGTTAAAGTATTTCATTTACATTGAAAAGAAATTATTAATTATAATTAGTTTGAAGGGGAGAATTAATAAATATATAAATATAAAAAAAATTTTTAATATAAAATAATTAATGGGGGTTAAAGTATTTTATAGAAAAAAAATTGAAAAATTTATAGTTAAGTAGTATTGTGAAAGAAATTTGAAAAATAATGAAATAAGAATTAATTTAAAAGTAAATTTAATTTATTGTATCTTGTGTATCAGAGTTTATTAAAAAATAATTTTTTAAAAAATTATTTCGAATTTAAAAGAGTTAATTAATTAAAAAAGTTAATATTATATAATTATTTTAAATAGTTAATTAGAAATGAAAAGTTAATCGTTTTTAAATATATCTAATTTTTTAGGAAAAAAATTTAATTTTGAATTAATTTTTTTTTATTTATTTATTAATTAATAAATAAAAATTTTAATTTAATATTTTAGGGGATAAGCTTTAAATTAAAATATTATAATTAAAAATAAATTTAAATTGAAAATTTTAAAATTTATATTTTTTATAAATTATAGTTTATTATAAATAATTTCATTTAATTAAAATTTAATTTATAATTTAATTTTTTACAAAAAAAATAATTTTTAATAATAATAAATTAGAAATAATGATAAAATTAGTATATAATTTTAAAAGTTTATATAAATTATTAAAATTAATAAAAAGGAATTCGGCAAAAATTTATATTCACTTGTTTATCAAAAACATGTCTTTTTGAAAATAATTTAAAGTCTAATCTGCCCACTGAATTAAAATTTAAAGGGCTGCAGTATATTGACTGTACAAAGGTAGCATAGTCATTAGTCTTTTAATTGGAGACTTGTATGAATGATTTGATGAAATATAAACTGTCTCTTTATTAATAATAGAATTTAATTTTTTAGTTAAAAAGCTAAAATTTTTATAAAAGACGAGAAGACCCTATAGAGTTTAATTTTTTAATTTTTGTAAATATTATATAAAAATTATAATTTATAAAAATTAAAAAATTTTGTTGGGGTGATAGAAAAATTTAAAAAACTTTTTTTAAAAAATTAACATTAATTTATGAATTTTTGATCCATAATTTATGATTAAAAGATTAAATTACCTTAGGGATAACAGCGTAATTTTTTTTTTTAGTTCAAATAAAAAAAAAAGTTTGCGACCTCGATGTTGGATTAAGATAAAATTTAAATGCAAAAGTTTAAAATTTTGATCTGTTCGATCATTAAAATCTTACATGATCTGAGTTCAAACCGGTGTGAGCCAGGTTGGTTTCTATCTTTATATTTATATAATAGTTTAGTACGAAAGGATCAATTATTATAAATAATTTAATTATTAAGAATATTATAAAATATTTTTTACTATTTTGGCAGAATAATGTAATGGTTTTAGAAGTCATAAATATATAATTAATTATATAAGTAGTAAATGTTATTAATAGAAAGATTAAATATTATTTTAGGTTTATTAATTTTATTTATTGGTGTATTAATTGGAGTAGCTTTTTTAACTTTATTAGAACGGAAAGTTTTAGGTTACATTCAGATTCGAAAAGGTCCTAATAAATTAGGTTATATAGGGCTTCTTCAACCTTTTTCTGATGGGATTAAATTATTTAGAAAGGAACAAGTTTATTTAAATTATTCTAATTATTTGTATTATTATTATTCTCCTGTTATGGGATTTTTTTTATCTTTAATTATTTGAAGATTAATTCCTTATTATTTTAATTTAATTATATTTAATTTAGGGATTTTATTTTTTTTTTGTTGCACAAGAGTTGGGGTTTATATTTTATTAATAGCTGGGTGATCTTCAAATTCTAATTATTCTATATTAGGAGGTTTACGGGCAGTAGCACAAACTATTTCTTATGAAGTTAGATTAGCTTTAATTTTAGGTTCAACTTTACTATTAATTATGGATTTTAATTTAATTAGTTTAAGAATTTATCAAGAAAAAATTTGATTTTTATTTATAATAATACCTTTAAGTTTATGTATATTTTCTTCAATATTAGCTGAAACTAATCGAACTCCTTTTGATTTTGCTGAAGGGGAAAGAGAATTAGTTTCAGGGTTTAATATTGAATATAGAAGAGGGGGATTTGCAATAATTTTTTTAGCTGAATATTCAAGAATTTTATTTATAAGTTTAATATTTGTTTTACTTTATATAGGGGGGTATGATTTAAGATTAATATTTTATTTAAAGTTAAGATTTATTTCTTATATATTTATTTGGGTTCGAGGAACTTTACCTCGATATCGTTATGATAAATTAATATATTTATGTTGAAAGGTTTATTTACCTATTTCTTTAAATATAATGATTTTATATTTAGGTTTAAAAATATTTGTTATTTAATAAATATTTTTAGTATAAATTAATAGAATATTTAATTCTTTCTTAAGTTTTCAAAACAAATGCTTTTACAAGCTCATTAATTAATAATTAAAAATTAGTTTATCTCAAATTTTGTTAACAATAGGGTTAATAATATAATAAGAGAAATAAATAACAGTTAAAAATTGGCCTGTTAAAATATAAGGGGTTTCTACTGGCCGGGCTCCAATTCAAGTTAATAAAATAATAGTAGTAACTATAAATCAAAAAATAATTTGATTAATTGGATAAAATTGAATTCCTTGTATTTTTTTATTAAAAGTAAAAGGTAAGATAGCAATAATTAAAATTGATATTAATAATGCAATTACTCCCCCTAATTTATTAGGAATTGAACGTAAAATTGCATAAGCAAATAAGAAATATCATTCAGGTTGAATATGTACAGGGGTAACTAAAGGATTAGCAGGAATAAAATTGTCAGGGTCCCCTAATATATAAGGATTAGTAAGAGTTAATATAATTAAAATAAATAAAATAATAATAAATCCAATTAAATCCTTAAATGTAAAATATGGATGGAATGGAATTTTATCTAAATTTCTGTTGATACCTAAAGGATTATTTGATCCTGTTTGGTGTAAAAATAATAAATGGATTATAGTTATAGCAAGAATAATAAAAGGTAAAATAAAATGAAAAGTGTAAAATCGAGTTAAAGTTGGATTATCAACAGCAAATCCCCCTCAAATTCAGTTTAATAAAGAAGTTCCTAAATAAGGGATTGCTGAAAGAAGATTAGTAATAACTGTAGCTCCTCAAAAAGATATTTGTCCCCAAGGTAATACATAACCTATAAATGCTGTTATTATTAATAAAAATAGAATAACAATTCCTACTATTCAAGTGTAAATAAAATTGAATGATTCATAATAAATTCCTCGTCCAACATGAATGTAAATACAAATGAAAAAGAAAGAGGCTCCGTTAGCATGTAATGTTCGAATTAATCATCCATAATTTACATTTCGGCAAATATAATTTACTCTATAGAAAGCTAATTCAATATTTGCATAATAATATATAGTTAAAAATAAACCTGTAATAATTTGGGTAATTAGACATAAAGCTAATAAAGATCCAAAATTTCATCAAGCTGAAATATTTGAAGGTGAAGGAAGATCTACTAAAGAGTTATTTATAATTTTAATTAAAGGGTGAGTTTTTCGTAAAGGTAAATATTTATTTATCATTAGTTGAAAGATCGTAAAGGGCCAAAAAAAATATTAGTAATTTTAATAACAGCAATTAAAGTAATAAAAAGGTAGATAATAATTATTATGATTATTATAAAAGTTTGTTTATCATATAATTTAGATAATTTAATATTATAGCTATTAAAAATTAAAAGATTTTGGTTAAAATTATTTATTTCATCATTAAAAAAAATATCATAAAATATATAATTTTTAGTCATAATTAACATTAAAAATAATAATGATCTTAATAAAATTAAATTAATTTTTATTTTTGTTGAGAATTTTATTAATTCATTAGATGCAATTCTTGAAACATAAATAAATAAAACTAAAAGACCTCCTAAAAAAACTAAAAAAAGAATATATGAAAATCAGTATGTATTAATATATATTCCTATTAATAAAGATAATAATATTGTTTGGCAAAGAATTAATAATCCTATTGCTAATGGATGGTTGATGAAAAATATAAATAAAGATAAAAAAATTATAAAAAAAGAAATTGTTAATTTTAAGATTTCAAAGAATAGTTTAATAAAAATAATAATTTTGGAGATTATTGATGAGAATAAATTCTTTTCTTTGAAGTTTTTAAATAATATTATTATTTTTGATTTACAAGACCAATGTTTTATTTAAACTATAAAAACACTAATGATAAAATTTGTAATTTTTATTATATTTTTTTTAGGAAATATAATTTTCGTAAGAAAGCATAAACATTTATTGATTGTTTTACTAAGATTAGAATTTATTGTTTTAAGAATTTATTTTTTAATAATATATTATTTTATAATAATATCTTATGATATATATATATTAATAGTATTTTTAGTATTTTCTGTTTGTGAAGGAGCTCTTGGTCTTTCAATTTTAGTTTCAATGATTCGAACTTATGGAAATGATTATTTTCAAAGTTATAATTTATTATGATAAAAATTTTCTTTTATTTTTTATTTATGATACCTTTATGTTTTTTAAAAAATATATTTTGATTGGTTCAAATTATATTATTTTTTTCGGCTTTTTTATTTATAAATTTTACCTTAAGAGTAATAAATTTTTGTAATTTAAGATATATAATAGGGTGTGATATAATTTCTTTTGGTTTAATTTTATTAAGAATTTGAATTTGTTCTTTAATGATTATATCTAGAGAAAGATTATTTAAAGTAAATTATTATTGAAATTTATTTTTAATTAATATTTTATTTTTAATAATTATATTATATTTAACTTTTAGTATAATAAATATTTTAATATTTTATTTGTTTTTTGAGGGGAGATTAATTCCTACATTAATTTTAATTTTAGGTTGGGGCTATCAGCCTGAACGAATTCAGGCTGGTTTATATTTATTATTTTATACTTTATTTGTTTCTTTACCTTTATTATTAGGATTATTTTTTATTTTTGAAAATATTAATAGTATAATAATATATATATATAAGTTTTATCAGAGAAATTCTTTAATTTTATATTTATCTATAGTTTTAGCTTTTTTTGTAAAAATGCCTATATATTTTGTTCATTTATGATTACCAAAAGCTCATGTTGAAGCCCCAATTTCAGGATCAATAATTTTAGCTGGAATTATATTAAAGTTAGGGGGGTATGGTTTATTACGAGTAATAATTATTTTTCAAAAAATAACTATAAAAATTGGGAATTTATGAATTGTTATTAGATTATTAGGAGGAGTTTATATTAGTTTAAAATGTTTTTGCCAGGTAGATATAAAATCTTTAATTGCATATTCTTCTGTTGCTCATATAGGACTGGTAATTGGGGGTATTATAACTATAAATTATTGAGGATTTTTAGGTTCATATGTTTTAATAATTGGACATGGTTTATGTTCATCTGGAATATTTTGTTTATCTAATATTAATTATGAGCGATTAGGAAGTCGAAGATTATTTATTAATAAGGGAATAATAAGATTTATACCTTCTATAAGATTATGGTGATTTTTATTTATAATTGGGAATATAGCAGCTCCCCCTTCAATAAATTTTTTAGGGGAAGTTGAATTGATTAATAGAATAGTAAGATGATCTTCTTTAACTATAATTATATTAATATTGATTTCTTTTTTTAGTGCTGGATATAGATTATATTTATTTTCTTATTCTCAACATGGGAAATATAATATAAGATTATACAGATTTTATACTGGGGTTTCTCGTGAATATTTATTATTATTTTTACATTGATTACCTTTAAATATAATTTTTTTAAAGTTTGATTATAGAATTTGATTTTACTTAAATAATTTAAATAAAATATTGATTTGTGGAGTCAAATATATGGGTTTCCATTTTAGGTTATTAAGAGAAATAATTCAATTTGTTTTATTAGATTTTTTTTTTTATTTATATTTATATTATTAAATATATTTGGGATAATTTATTTATTTATAAAAAATTTAGTTATTTTTTTAGAGTGGGAAATTGTTTCTTTTAATTCAATAAATATTGTTATTTCTTTACTTTTAGATTGAATATCTTTATTATTTATAATATTTGTTTCATTAATTTCTTCTTCTGTTATTTATTATAGAAAAAGATATATAAGATCTGAGTTAAATCTTAGTCGGTTTATTATTTTAGTTTTATTATTTGTTTTTTCTATAATAATATTAATTTTAAGCCCAAATATTATTAGAATTTTTTTAGGGTGAGATGGGTTAGGATTAGTTTCTTATGGTTTAGTAATTTATTACCAAAATGTAAAATCTTATAATGCAGGGATATTAACTGTTCTTTCTAACCGAATTGGGGATGTTATACTTTTAATAGTAATTGCTTGAATAATAAATTATGGAAGTTGAAATTTTATTTTTTACTTAGATTTGATGAGAAGAGATTTTAGAATGAAGATAATTAGTTGAATAATTATCTTAGGAGCTATAACTAAAAGAGCTCAAATTCCTTTTAGAGCTTGATTACCAGCTGCTATAGCAGCTCCCACTCCTGTATCGGCTTTAGTTCATTCATCAACATTAGTAACTGCTGGAGTTTACTTATTAATTCGTTTTAATAATTTATTAGTAGGGACAGAATTTTTAAAAATATTATTATTAATATCTGGATTAACAATATTTATAGCTGGAATTTCTGCTACATATGAATTTGATTTAAAAAAAATTATTGCTTTATCAACTTTAAGACAATTAGGTTTAATAATAAGAATTTTAAGAATAGGGTTTTATGATTTAGCTTTTTTTCATTTATTAACACATGCTATATTTAAGGCTTTATTATTTATATGTGCAGGGATAATTATTCATATATTAAATGATAATCAAGATATTCGTTATATGGGGGGTTTAAGATTTTATATTCCTATAACTTCTTTATGCATAAATATTTCTAATTTAGCTTTATGTGGAATTCCTTTTTTAGCTGGGTTTTATTCTAAGGACTTAATTTTAGAAATAGTTAGAATAAGAAATTTAAATTTAATTGTTTTTTACTTATATTACTTTTCTACTGGATTAACTATATTTTATACTATTCGATTATTAATATATTTAATAGTAAATGAGTTTAATTTATTAAGAGTATATAATTTATATGATGAAGATTATACTATATTAAAAAGTATAATTATATTATTAATTATGAGAGTAATTTCTGGGAGAGCTTTAAGTTGAATAATTTTTTATGAACCTTATATAATTTTTTTACCCTTTAGAATAAAAATGATAGTAATTTATGTAAGAGTTTTAGGGGGATTTTTTGGGTGATTAATTAGATTAATAAATTTATATTCTTTAAATAAGTTTATTTTAACTTATAAATTAAGAAATTTTTTAGGATTAATATGATTTATACCAAATTTATTTACTTATGGGGTTAGTTATAAAATTTTAAATTTAGGGCAAAATCTTATAAAAAATATTGATTTAGGATGAAGAGAATTATATAGAGGACAAGGTTTACATAAAATTTTAAAAAGTTACACAATTATTTTTAATATTTTAATAATAAATAATTTTAAAATTTATTTATATAGATTTGTTTTATGAATATTATTTATATTTTTAATAATAATAATGACAGTAGTTTATCTAAATAGCTTATATAAAAGAGTGTAATATTGAAGATATTAAGGAGATAATTTTATCTTTAGATAAATATTTATAAAAATATTAAATTTTATTTTTACATTGAAAATGTAAAGTTTTTTTTTTAAACTATATAAATAGAAATATTAATGGTAGTTATCCACTAAAAATTAAGTTAGCAGCTTAATATAAAATATTTCTTTAATTGGAATTAGTAATTCAATGATATCATTAACAGTGATATACCTCTTTTTGGTTTCAATTAATAAATAAGGAGTTTGTTACTCTTTCTTTTAAGTCGAAATTAAATGCAGTGGAATTGCTTCTTATTTAAGAAAAATTAAAATTTAATATTTTTTAAATGCAAATTAAATGTTTTTTTTAAACTATTTTCCTTAATAAGTTCAATTAAGTATTTTTTGGTTTCATTCATGGTAAAGGCCAATTAAAAGTATAATAATAAAAAATCTTGCAGTTTTGAATCAAATTATTATATTAGTAAATGAAAATGTGGGAATAATAGGGAAAATTAAAGCAATTTCTACATCGAAAATTAAAAAAATTACGGTAATTAAAAAAAAATGTATAGAAAATGGAATTCGTGGTAAAGATTTTGGGTCAAATCCACATTCAAAAGGAGAACATTTTTCTCGATCTAAATTTGTTTTTTTAGAAATTACTAAAGATAAAATAATAAAAATATTAGAAATAATAATAAAAATAGTTGAAATTAAAAATATAATTTTGATTATTTATATTAAAATTATTTAAACTTTTTGATTGGAAGTCAAATATACTAGATATATTATATAAATAATTAGTTACCTCATCAATAAATTGAGATATAAAGAAAAAGTCATACTACATCTACGAAATGTCAATATCAGGCAGCTGCTTCAAATCCAAAATGATGATTTCTTGAAAAGTGGTTATTTATTAGTCGGATAAAACATGTTAATAAAAAAATTGTTCCAATAATAACATGAAGACCATGAAATCCTGTTGCTATAAAAAATGTTGATCCATAAACTCTATCAGAAATAGTAAATGGAGCTTCAAGATATTCATAAGCTTGTAAAATAGAAAAATAAAATCCTAATATAATTGTTAAAAATAATCTTTGATAAGTTTGTGTAAAATTATTGTTTATTAAAGCATGATGAGCTCATGTTACAGTTAATCCTGATGTAATAAGAATAATAGTATTTAATAAAGGAATTTGGAAAGGATTAAAAGGGGTAATACTTATTGGAGGTCATATTGTTCCTAATTCAATATTAGGGGCAAGACTACTATGAAAAAAAGCTCAAAAAAATGAAACAAAAAAAAAAATTTCTGAAATAATAAATAAAATTATTCCTCATCGTAATCCTTTTGATACTAAAATTGTATGTTTACCTTGAAAAGTTCCTTCTCGACAAACATCTCGTCATCATTGATATATAGTTAATAAAATAATAGAATAACCTAAAATTATTAAATTTATATTAAAATTATGAAATCATTTTACTAATCCTGTTGTTAATGTTATAGTTCCAATAGCTCCAGTTAAAGGTCAAGGACTATAGTCTACTAAATGATAGGGGTGATTGTGGTGATTATTTGACATTTAATTAATTAGTTTCTCTAGAATAAAGAGTTCTTAGAATGGTAATTACATAAGATTGAATAATTGCAACAGCTCTTTCTAATATTAATAAAATAATTTGTACAATAATTAAAAAAAATAATAAATAAGTTCTTATAATATTACCAGTATTTCTTAATAAAGTTAAAAGTAAATGTCCAGCAATTATATTAGCTGTTAAACGAATAGCTAAAGTTCCTGGTCGAATAATATTTCTGATAGTTTCAATTAATACTATAAAAGGTATTAAAATATTAGGAGTTCCTTGAGGGATCATGTGAATAAATATATGTTTAGAGTTATTAATTCATCCAAATAATATAAATCTTAATCATAAAGATAAAGATAAAGTTAAAGAAATGGATAAATGGCTAGTTCTAGTGAAAATGTATGGGAATAATCCTAAAAAATTATTAAATAAAATAAATGAAAATAAAGAAATAAAAATGAAAGTTGAACCTTTATTTTTATCAAAATTTAAAAGAATTTTAAATTCATTATGAAGTTTATTAATAATAATATTTCATATAATAAAATGACGATTAGGGATTAATCAAAATGAGAAAGGTAAAAAGGTTAATCCAATAAATGTTCTTAATCAATTAATTGAAAGATTAAAAATATTAGTAGAAGGGTCAAAAATAGAAAATAAATTGTTTATCATTTTCAGTTATGTAAATTTATTTTTTTTGAAAGATTTTTATTTGATTTTAAGTTAATATTGTAAAAAATATAATAATTTATAATATTAAATATAAGAAAAATAGTAATAAAAAAAAAAAAATAAAAGATTCAATTAATTGGTATTATTTGAGGAATAAAAGAATATTATATGAAATAATAATTTAAGTTTGACATACTAATGTTATATTTTAACTAATTCTTTCATTAGAAGTAATTGCTAATTTACTATAAAATGGTTTAAGAGACCAGTACTTGCTTTCAGTCATCTAATGATGAATAATTATTAATTCAGTTAATGAAATTTTTTATTGAAATACTTTCAATTACAATTGGTATAAAACTATGATTTGCACCACAAATTTCTGAACATTGCCCAAAAAAAATTCCTGGTCGATTAATAAAAAAATTAGTTTGATTTAATCGACCAGGATTAGCATCTACTTTAACTCCAAGAGAAGGAATAGTTCATGAATGAATTACATCTGTTGCAGTTACTAAAATTCGAATTTGATTATTTATAGGTAAAATAATTCGATTATCTACATCTAGAAGACGAAAATTATTTAATTGGTCATTTTCATTAATTATATATGAATCAAATTCAATATTATTAAAATCTGAATATTCATAACTTCAATATCATTGATGTCCAATAGATTTTAATGTAATTAATGGATTATTTAATTCATCTAGGAGATATAGTAATCGTAAAGAAGGAAGAGCAATAAAGATTAAAGTAATAGCTGGTAAAATAGTTCAAATTAATTCAATTATTTGACCTTCTAAAAGAAATCGATTAATAAATTTATTAAAAAATAAATTTATTATTAAGTATATAACTAAAATAGTAATTATTAATAAAATAACTAAAGTATGATCATGGAAAAAAATTATTTGTTCCATTAAAGGAGAAGCTCTATTTTGGAGATTAAGATTTGATCAAGTTGCCATTTCTAAAAAAAGGAAAACCTTTATAAATGGGGTTTAAATCCATTACATATTATCTGCCATATTAGAAAATAGTTATAATAGGTAATTCATTATAAGAATGTTCAGCAGGAGGGAGATTTTGATATCACTCAATAGAGGTAGGTATATTTAATGAAAATATAACTATTCGAGGATTAATTATTGATTCTCAAATAATTATTATTATTATAATTGTTGCAATTAAAGAGATATAAGATCCTAATGAAGATACAATATTTCATGAAAGATAATTATCAGGGTAATCTGAATAACGACGAGGTATACCTGCTAACCCTAAAAAATGTTGAGGGAAAAAGGTTAAATTAACTCCTAAAAATATAGTAATAAATTGAATTTTTAAATAATAATTATTAAGAGTCAATCCTGTGAATAATGGATATCAATGAATAAATCCTCCTAAAATAGCAAATACAGCCCCTATAGATAATACATAATGAAAATGAGCAACAACATAATAAGTATCATGAAGAATAATATCAATTGAAGAATTAGCTAAAATTACTCCAGTTAATCCTCCTACAGTAAATAAAAATACAAATCCTAAACTTCATAATATAGATGGACTATAATTAATTTGAGTCCCATATAGAGTTGCTAATCAACTAAAAATTTTAATTCCTGTTGGTACAGCAATAATTATAGTTGCTGAGGTAAAATAAGCTCGAGTGTCAATATCTATTCCAACTGTAAACATGTGATGGGCTCAAACAATAAATCCTAGTAATCCAATTGCTATTATAGCATAAATTATTCCTAAAGAACCAAAAGTTTCTTTTTTACCTCTTTCTTGAGAAATAATATGAGAAATTATTCCAAATCCTGGTAAAATTAAAATGTATACTTCAGGGTGACCAAAGAATCAAAATAAATGTTGATAAAGAATAGGATCTCCTCCTCCTGCAGGGTCAAAGAATGAAGTATTTAAGTTTCGATCTGTTAAAAGTATTGTAATAGCTCCTGCAAGAACTGGTAAAGAAAGTAATAATAGTAAGGCAGTAATTCCTACAGCCCATACAAAAAGAGGTATTTGATCAAATGATATATTATTAATTCGTATATTAATAATAGTTGTAATAAAATTAATTGCTCCTAAAATTGAGGAAATACCTGCAAGATGTAAAGAAAAGATAGCTAAATCGACTGAAGATCCACTATGAGCAATATTAGAAGAAAGTGGGGGGTAAACTGTTCATCCTGTTCCTGCTCCGTTTTCTACAATTCTACTTGAAATAAGAAGAGTTAAAGAAGGGGGTAGTAATCAAAATCTTATATTATTTATACGAGGGAAAGCTATATCAGGGGCTCCAAGTATTAAAGGAACCAATCAATTTCCAAATCCTCCAATTATAATAGGTATTACTATAAAAAAAATTATAATAAAAGCATGAGCTGTAACAATTGTATTATAAATTTGATCATCTCCAATTAAAGAGCCAGGGTTTCCTAATTCTGTTCGAATTATTAAACTTAAAGAAGTACCTACTATTCCTGATCAAATTCCAAAAATAAAATATAAAGTTCCAATATCTTTATGATTAGTAGAATAAAGTCATTTTCGCTTTTTAATAAAAAAAAAAAAATAAAATGGCTGAGTTTAAGCGATAAATTGTAAATTTATTAACGAGAGTATTCTCTTTTATTAGTCTTATATTCATTTATGATATAAAATTGCAAATTTTAAGGTGTAATATTTACTAAGGCTTAAAGAATTTACTTTATTTATAATTTTGAAGATTATTAGTTTTATTAACTTAAAACCTTATAAAAATAAAAAAGTATTAAAAATTAAACCTGATAAAGAAATTAAAGAAAAAAAATTAATAATTAAAAAAAAATTATTTTTAATTTTAATTTTAAATCATTTTAATTTAAAAAAATTTAACATTAAAGATAAATATACAATACGAATATAAAAAAATAATATAACAAGACTAAATATAACAAAAATAAAAGAAATAATATATATATTATTATTAATTAAAAAATTAATAATAATTCATTTAGGAAAAAATCCTAAAAATGGAGGTAAACCTCCTAAAGAAAAAAAATTAATTAATAAAGAGATTTTAATAAAAGTAATTAAATTAAAATTAATAATTTGATTAATGTAAAAAATATTTAATATAAAAAATAAAAAACATAAAATTGAATTTAAGAAAGAATATAAAATAAAATATATTAATCATATATTTTCACTAATTATTAAACTAGCCATTAATCAACCTAAATTATTAATAGAAGAAAAAGCTATTAATTTTCGAATAGATGTTTGGTTAAATCCTCTAATTGCTCCAATAATTACATTAAAAATTATAATAATTATAATAAAATTATTATTTATATAATAAGAAAGTAAAATTATTGGTGAAATTTTTTGTCATGTTATAAGAATAAAACAATTTATTCAATTTAAACCTTCTATTACATTAGGGAATCAAAAAAAAAATGGTGCTGAACCTATTTTTATTAATAAAGCTGAATTAATTATAATTGAAATAAGATTTTCTATTTCAAAATTTTTAAATAAAATTATTTTTATAAGAATAGCAAAAAGAAAATTAATAGAGGCAATTGATTGGGTAAGAAAATATTTTAAGGAGGCTTCTGTTTCGAGGAGATTTTTTCTAGAGGAAATGAGGGGGATAAAACTTAATAAGTTAATTTCTAAACCAATTCAACAACCTAATCAAGAGTTAGAGGAAATTGAAATTAAAGTTCTAAAAAATAAAATAAATAAAAAGAATATTTTATTAGAATTTGAAAAGAAAAAAATTTAAAATAAATAAAAATTATAACAGAAATTTAAATTCTTTTTATATTTTAGTGTATGATGCACAATAATTTTTGATATTATTAGATTTAGTTTAATTCTAAAAAATATAATAAAGGTAAAAAATTACATAATTTATCCTATCAGAATAATCCTTTTATCAGGCACTTTATTTAAGAAAAAGAGTAATCTTTATATTTGAGGTATGAGCCCAAAAGCTTAATTTAGCTTATTCTTAA